ATGCAACGATGACTCTTTTCTACAAATCATAAAGACATTGGTACCTTATATTTTGTTTTTGGGGCTTGAGCAGGTATAGTAGGTACTTCACTAAGATTAATCATTCGAGCAGAGCTTAGGCAACCTGGAAGATTAATTGGTAATGACCAAATTTACAACGTGGTAGTAACTGCTCATGCTTTCGTTATAATCTTTTTCATAGTTATACCTATTATAATTGGGGGATTCGGAAATTGACTTGTTCCTCTTATACTAGGAGCTCCTGATATAGCATTTCCACGAATAAATAACATAAGATTTTGATTACTCCCTCCTTCTCTATCCCTCCTACTAACAAGAAGAATAGTTGAAAGAGGTGTAGGTACAGGTTGAACAGTTTATCCACCCCTAGCTGCCGCTATCGCCCACGCAGGCGCCTCAGTAGATTTAGGAATTTTTTCTCTTCACTTAGCAGGTGTGTCATCAATTCTAGGGGCCGTAAATTTTATAACAACAGTTATTAACATACGATCCTATGGTATAACTATAGACCAAATACCACTCTTCGTATGAGCTGTATTTATTACTGCCATCCTTCTACTTTTATCCCTACCAGTTTTAGCCGGGGCCATTACCATACTTTTAACAGACCGAAACTTAAACACATCCTTCTTTGACCCTGCCGGTGGTGGAGATCCAGTCTTATACCAACATTTATTTTGATTTTTTGGTCATCCAGAAGTTTATATTTTAATTTTACCAGCATTTGGTATAATTTCACATATTGTAAGACAAGAATCTGGTAAAAAAGAATCTTTCGGTACTTTAGGTATAATCTACGCTATATTAGCTATTGGAATTCTCGGATTTGTAGTTTGAGCTCACCATATATTTACAGTAGGTATAGACGTTGATACTCGAGCATACTTTACATCAGCCACTATAATTATTGCTATCCCAACTGGAATTAAAATTTTCAGATGATTAAGAACTTTACATGGTACCCAAATAAATTATTCTCCTTCATTATTATGAGCTTTAGGTTTTATCTTTCTATTTACCGTAGGAGGCCTTACAGGAGTAGTTCTAGCTAACTCCTCAATTGATGTAATTCTTCATGATACATACTACGTTGTAGCTCACTTCCACTATGTTCTCTCTATAGGTGCCGTATTCGGAATTTTCGGTGGTATTGCTCATTGATTTTCATTAATAACAGGCTTATCTCTAAACCCTAAATGACTAAAAATACATTTTCTGCTAACATTTATCGGTGTAAATTTAACATTCTTCCCTCAACATTTCCTAGGACTTAATGGTATACCACGACGATACTCCGACTACCCTGACGCCTATGCAACTTGAAATATTGTTTCTTCCTTAGGGTCTATAATTTCTTTCGTTGCTGCATTAGGATTTCTCTTAATTATTTGAGAAGCTTTAGTATCTAACCGACCTGTTATCTTTACACCATTTTTACCTTCATCTATTGAATGAAAACACTCTTACCCACCTGCAGATCACTCTTATATAGAAATCCCCTTAATTACTAACTTCTAAAATGGCAGACAGATGTATAGGATTTAAGCTCCTACTAGGAAGATCTATTCTTCTTTTAGAATACCTATGGCAACATGAGCATACCTAGGACTCCAAGATAGTGCTTCCCCTCTTATAGAACAATTAATCTTTTTTCATGACCACATTATGTTAGTTTTAGTACTAATTGTCACTTTCGTAGGTTATATAATATCAACCTTATTTTTTAACTCCTTCATTAATCGTTATATACTAGAAAATCAACCTATCGAAGTCATTTGAACATCCATCCCAGCCCTTATTTTAATTTTTATTGCGCTTCCCTCTCTTCGTCTACTTTACCTTCTAGACGAGGTAAATAACCCATCTATAACCTTAAAAACAATCGGTCACCAATGATACTGAAGTTACGAATATTCTGACTTTTTACAAATAGAATTTGATTCTTATATAATCCCCTCTAATGAACTAGAAGACTCTGGATTCCGTCTCTTAGATGTTGATAATCGAACAATCCTTCCTATAAATACACAAATCCGAGTCCTTATTAGAGCAGCCGATGTTATTCACTCCTGAACTGTACCTTCATTAGGTATTAAAGCTGACGCCATCCCCGGACGCTTAAACCAAACCAGCTTCTTAATTAACCGGCCAGGACTATTCTACGGTCAATGCTCAGAAATCTGTGGTGCCAATCATAGTTTTATACCTATTGTAATCGAAAGAATTTCTACTAACTCATTTCTAAATTGAATCTCCCTATCAATTGAAGACTCACCCGATGACTGAAAGTAAGTGTAGATCTTTTAAATCTACTATAGTAATTTTACGCCTACTTCTGGTGAAGAAATTAGTTAAACTTTATAACATTTGCTTGTCATGCATAAATTATCTTTAAGATACTTCTTAATGCCACAAATAGCCCCACTATACTGACTTTACTTATTTTCATTCTTCCTTTTATCACTTTCTTTATTTTTTATATTAAATTATTTTATTAAACCTTTCGATAAAATACCATCATTATCCTATGATAACAAAATCTATTTTAAACCTTGAAAATTATAACAAATTTATTTTCAATTTTTGAACCCTCTTCAAGAATCTTTAATTTTTCAACCAATTGAATCTCAACAATCTTAGGTCTTGTATTTCTACCTTATTTATATTGAGCCTCACCTTCACGCTGATCCTTATTGTGAAGAAAAGTAATTCAAACTCTCCATAAAGAATTTAAAGCTTTACTTCAACCATCTCATATTAGATCTACAATATTATTCGTAGCTCTATTTAGCCTTATTGTATTTAACAATTTTTTAGGTTTACTTCCCTATGTTTTTACTAGTTCTAGCCATATAGTAATAACTTTATCTCTTTCCCTACCTCTCTGGTTAACCTTGATACTATTCGGTTGAATCCAACATACTAAACATATATTTGCTCACTTAGTACCCCAAGGAACACCTTTTGCTCTTATGCCTTTTATAGTATTAATTGAAACAATTAGAAATGTAATTCGACCGGGAACTTTAGCTATTCGTTTAGCTGCCAATATAATTGCTGGTCACTTACTTTTAACTCTCCTAGGAGGAACCGGACCTTCTCTTTCCTTATCTATTCTATTTATCCTTGTTTTTGCTCAAATTTTACTTTTAATTTTAGAATCTGCTGTCGCAATTATTCAATCATATGTATTTGCAGTACTCAGAACTCTTTACACAAGAGAAATTAACTAATGACATCATCTCATGGATTTCATCCTTACCACTTAGTAGATATAAGACCTTGACCTCTAACCGGTTCAATTAGAGCTATAATATTAACCACTGGTTTAGTAAAATGATTTCATCAATATAATATAAATCTCCTTATCTTAAGATTTATTGCAACTATTTTAACTATAATTCAATGATGACGAGATGTTACTCGTGAAGGTACATACCAAGGACTTCATACTTCAATAGTTATAAAAGGCTTACGGTGGGGAATAATTTTATTTATTCTCTCAGAAGTATTATTCTTTTTTTCTTTCTTTTGAGCATTTTTTCACAGAAGACTCTCTCCAACAGTAGAAATCGGTATATATTGACCTCCCTTAGGTATTCAACCTTTCAATCCATTTCAAATTCCCTTGCTAAACACCACTATTCTACTCTCATCAGGAGCTACAGTGACATGGGCTCATCATGCAATTATAGAAGCTAACCACACTCAAGCAATTCAAAGTTTAGGACTAACTATTATCTTAGGAATTTATTTTACTATACTTCAAGCATTCGAATATATTGAAGCTCCATTTACTATTGCAGATTCAGTATTTGGATCGACATTTTTTGTAGCAACTGGGTTTCACGGCCTACATGTTATTATTGGGACAACATTTTTATCAGTTTGTTTTTTCCGCTTATATAAATGTCATTTCTCGTCTAATCATCATTTAGGATTTGAAGCCGCCGCTTGATATTGACATTTCGTTGATGTTGTTTGACTATTTTTATATATTTTCATCTACTGATGAGGTGGATAATTTTTTTAGTATAATAAGTATATCTGACTTCCAATCAGAAGGTCTAGATTCTAGAAAAAATAATTTTTACAATATTACTAATTTCAATTATTACTTTAATTATTACCTTTGTAGTTATAATACTATCAACCCTTCTAGCCAAAAAAACAATTATAGATCGAGAAAAAAACTCACCTTATGAATGTGGATTTGATCCTAAAGGATCAGCACGTCTACCTTTTTCACTACGATTTTTTTTAATTGCTGTTATTTTCTTAATTTTTGATGTTGAAATCACCCTTCTTTTACCAATTGCTTCAACCTTAAACCTAACAAATATCTTTTCTTGACTATTAACTAGAATTGTATTTCTTATTATTCTTCTATTTGGGCTATATTACGAGTGATCTCAAGGGGCATTAGACTGATCTTAATAAGACCATAGTCAATATATATATGACGTATGAGTTGCATTCATAAAGAGTTTTCTAAACTGGTTTTACTAATTAATTAGAAAGCGAATCATTGCATTTAGTTTCGACCTAAACCTTAGGCCTTACAGCCTTCTAATTTTTTGATAGAAGCCAAAACAGAGGCACATCACTGTTAATGATGAAATTGAATACTTTATTCCTATCAAGAAAGGAATATTATGTCAAGGTTAAAAGCTTCTAACTTTTCTTCCAAGCGGTTAAATTCCGTTTATATTCCTAGTTTTTATAGTGTAATAACAAACACGTTGCATTTTCGTTGCAAAACTGAAATTTAAATTTCTAAAAACTTATATTTTACCTAAAGTAATTTACCTTTACATCCTAAGCGCCACAAGCTAACATTTTAACTTAAACTATTTAGGTTTCATTTACAGACGAAATCCGTCTCTTTTGCAGCTTCAATGCAATATTCTTCATAAATTATATAAATTACATAAAAGTAAATAATATAATTACTACTCCAACAACAAATATTTTTATAAATACTTTAATTCTATTTATTTGTAATGTATTTAAAATTATAAACAGTTTCGTAAAAAGATAATATAAACCTTGACCTCCTAAATATTCATACCAACCTTTATCTATTAACTTTTCCCTTATAACCCCGCTTACTAAATTAATTTCCCTAATCTTTTTTGTCCTCAAAAATGGTATAAATCATATTGAACCGAATACTACTACAAATCTATAATTCATTAAAGACTTTAAATTATATGTAACATTTATTAAATTAAACATATACCCTAATAAAACTCCTACTAACCTAATTATTAAAACTAAATTTTTTATAAATATCCTCATACAAATCATATAAGGCTCAGGAAACAACAATCATGATAAAATAGCACCCATAATAATGGCCCTAAATCCTAATAAAGTTATAGAACTAGTTATAATATTATCTTCATCCCTTACATTTCCTATACATCTTAAATTATATTCTCCTCTTAACCTATAGTAAATCAAACGTATAGTATACCTTACTGTTAATCCTGTAGCTAAAATATATAAAATTAAAGCAATATAATTAATTCACCTTATAAATGCCACTTCTAAAACTATATCCTTAGAATAAAATCCAGCTAAAAAGGGAAACCCACAAAGTGCCAAATTTGCTACTGTTATATAAGCCACTCTTAAAGGTATAAACTTAATTAAACATCCTATATAACGAATATCTTGGTAACCACCAACCCTATGAATTACCACCCCAGCACACATGAATAATAAAGCTTTAAATAATGCATGCCTTAGCAAATGAAAAAAAGAAAGATCAACATAACCTAAAGCCAAAATTCTAAGTATTACTCCCAATTGACTTAAAGTAGATAAGGCAATAATCTTCTTTAAATCATATTCAAAATTAGCACCTAACCCAGCTATAAATATTGTCAAACAAGAAATAATTAATAACAATCTCTGAATTTTAGAATTTTCTAAAGCAGAACTAAATCGAATTATTAAATAAACTCCTGCAGTTACAAGAGTAGATGAATGAACTAAAGCAGAAACAGGTGTAGGAGCAGCTATAGCCGCTGGTAATCACGCAGAAAAAGGAATTTGAGCTCTTTTAGTCATAGCAGCTAATATAACCAAAAATTTTAACAAAATTCAATTCCCATCTGAAATATAGTATCTGTATAAAACAAAATTTCAACTTCCTAAATTTATTATTAAACCAATTCTTAATAAAATAGCTACATCTCCAACCCGGTTAGATAATACTGTCAACATTCCCGCATTAGCGGATTTCTCATTTTGATAAAAAATTACAAGAGCATAAGATACTAAACCTAAACCATCTCACCCTAATAAAATCCTAATTAAATTAGGTCTTAAAACCATCATTGCTATAGAAAAAACAAATGCTAAAACAAGATATATAAATCGATTAAAGTTCTTATCTTCCTTTATATATCTTCCACTATAGTATATCACTCTTCTAGAAATTAATAACACAAATGATAAAAACAGTATAGAAATCCAGTCAAAAATTAATACAAAAACAACTGTTAAAGAATTTAACCTTATTAACTCTCACTCAATCATATTTACTACTCCAGTAAATATACTTATTAAAAAAATAGTCCAACAAATAACTGAACTTAACCCTAAAAATAATATTCTAGTAACATGTATATAAATTTTCCAAACCATTATCTATTTTATTCCTCACCCCTTAATTTTCAAAAATTAATATAATAGATATTTAAATTCCTCTAATTAAATTTAAATTTAAAACTAGACAATTTAAAGGGAATCAATGTAAAAACAATACTAAATATTCACGAACTTTACCAGATCTACAAGAATATAAAGCATTAAAAAAAATTCCATGCTGTCTCAAACTATATATATATAAAGTATAAGCCGCCCTAAAAAAAGAGAGAAATATTAATCCAATCATCCTAAGTTTACTTCACCTTATTAATCTAATAATCAACCTAATTTCTCCAAACAAATTTAAAGAAGGAGGAGCAGCTATATTACCAACACTTAATAAAAATCACCACAACCCTATTCTTGGTATAAATCTCAATAAACCTTTTCTAATCAAAAGTCTACGTCTTCCAACACGTTCATAAACCATATTAGCCAAACAAAAAAGACCAGAAGAACACAACCCATGGCCTACTATTACTACTACGGCCCCTATTAAACCTCATCAACTAAAAATTATTAAACCACATAATACTAACCTTATATGAACAACTGACGAATAAGCAATTAAAGACTTTATATCAACTTGCCGCAAACACAATAATCTAACAATTACACCACCTATTAATCTAATTCTTACCCACAATCAAGAGAATACCAAACCAATTTTTTGGAATAAAATTAAAATACGAATCAACCCATAACCACCAAGTTTTAATAAAACTCCAGCTAAAATTATAGACCCAGCTACGGGTGCTTCAACATGAGCTTTAGGAAGTCATAAATGGAATATATATATAGGTAATTTCACTAAAAAAGCTATAATTCTACAAAAATACCAAATAAGACTTACATACCTAACATTAAAAATAGGTTTTCTTAATATAATAGTTAACCTACCCTCAATATGATACAAAAATAATAATGATCCAAGCAAAGGTAATGACAATGCTAAAGTATAAAAAAGTATATAAATCCCAGCCTGAATACGTTCGGGTTGGTAGCCTCAACCTAAAATAAGAATTAATGTAGGAATTAATGACATCTCAAAACTAATGTAAAATAGTAAATAATTTAATGAAGAAAATGTAATAACAAGACTTAATAACAACAATAAATTTACAATAATAAATATCGAAGGAAAATTTTTAGTGCTTTTAACCCGTTCCCTAGCAATAATAATTAAAAATATAATTCAAATTCTCAAATAAACCATTACATAACTCACATAATCTATTCCTAAACCAAACCCTAAGCTATATACACTTATATTATGAAAACAATTTATACCAACCAAAAAACTTATCAAACCCAAGCCAAACTGAACTGCCTTCCAGTTTCTACTAAATTTTATCAATAAAACTATAGGCAACAACAACTTTAACATTCTAAAATATTAAACCTCTTAAAATAATCATTACCATGACTCCGTACGATTAGCACTAATAAAGCCAAACCAAGAGCTCCCTCACACACAGTTAAAGTCAAAAAAAACAAGCCAAAATAAACTTCCCTCCCTACATTTGACATCTGCAATCTTAGTAATCAAAAAATCCCCAATATTATAAATTCCAATCTTAGTAAAGAATTCAATAAGTGCTTATGATAAGAAATAAATCTTCACAACCCACAAAAAATTATCAACAAAGATCTACTAACTCTTAATAATCTAAAATTTGTCATTAGTAATTAACATTTTTAAGTTTTAATAGTTTAACTTAAAACTTTGGTCTTGTAAACCAATAATGAAATATATTTTCTTAAAACTTCAGAGAAAAAGAAACAACTTTATCTTCAATTCCCAAAACTAATATTTTTTTAAACTATTCTCTGATATTCTAATATTAACTATCCCTTGTCTAGTGACCCTTTCAATTTTATTTACTCAACTTAATCATCCCCTAGCAATAGGTTTAATACTTCTAGTTCAAACAGTATTAATTTCTATTACAGTAGGAATTTCAACTTATTCTTTTTGATTTTCTTATATTCTATTCTTAGTATTTTTAGGAGGCATATTAGTACTGTTTATTTATGTTGCTTCCCTTGCCTCTAATGAAGCATTTCTTTTTAAATCTTCTTTATTACTATTCTTTTCAACTATAATCTTATCTTCTTTTTTATGCCTATTCATTGACCCTTTTTTAATTTCTTATTCTTCGTCACTTCCCTTTCTATCTCTAAAATCAGTAACTTCAACCCCTTTTATTATTAGGTGAATTTATAACACCCCTTCAATAGTTTTTACCATATTCATCATTTCTTATTTATTACTTATATTAATCGTTGTAGTAAAAATCGTTAACTTATTTAAAGGACCCTTACGACTTTTACAATAATGACAATACCCTTACGTAAATCTCACCCCCTTTTCAAAATTGCCAACAACGCTTTAGTAGATATACCTTTACCAAGAAATATTTCCACATTTTGAAACTTTGGATCCTTATTAGGCTTATGTTTAATCGTCCAAATCGCAACCGGATTATTTCTAGCTATACATTATACTGCCCATATCAATCTAGCTTTCTCAAGAGTCGTCCACATTTGCCGAGACGTAAACTATGGATGACTACTGCGTACTCTTCATGCTAATGGAGCTTCTTTTTTTTTTATTTGCCTATATATCCATATCGGCCGGGGAATTTACTTTAGTTCCTATATAAACTTTCATGCCTGAATAGTTGGTGTAGTGATTCTGTTTATAATTATAGCAACGGCATTCTTAGGTTATGTCTTACCTTGGGGTCAAATATCATTCTGAGGTGCTACAGTTATTACAAATTTATTTTCAGCTATTCCATTTATTGGTACTGACTTAGTCCAATGGATCTGAGGGGGATTTTCAGTCGATAACGCCACTTTAACTCGATTTTTCTCATTTCACTTCATTTTACCTTTAATTGCAGCTGCATTTTCTATAATTCACATTTTATTTCTTCACCAAGCTGGGGCAAACAACCCATTAGGTATTTCTAGACAAATTGACAAAGTGCCATTCCACCCTTATTTTACATTTAAAGACATTGTAGGATTTATTGTTATATTAACAATTCTCCTCTTTTTAACCCTTCTTGCCCCTTATTTTTTAGGAGACCCAGATAACTTTATTCCAGCTAACCCACTTGTTACCCCACCTCATATTCAGCCAGAATGATACTTCCTATTTGCCTACGCTATCCTACGATCCATCCCAAACAAACTAGGAGGAGTTGTAGCCTTAGCTGCATCCGTTGCTATTTTAATAATCCTACCTTTTACACACACATCTAAATTTCAAAGGCTAGCATTTTACCCTATTAACCAAATTCTATTTTGAACTTTTGTAATAATTATTATATTATTAACCTGAATTGGAGCTCGCCCAGTCGAAGATCCGTACATTCTTACAGGCCAAATTCTCACTGTCTCATACTTTTCATTTTATATTCTCAATCCACTCTTATTAATCTGATGAGATAATATACTCAAATGATTATTTAGTTTAAAAAAAACAAATGTTTTGAAAACATTAATTAAGATGATTAATTTCTTAATAATCGCACTTTATTAATATACTAATTTAATTATAAATTAAACAAAAACAAAACATCTTAAGCCTAACAAAAAAAATTAAATAATTAATAGACAATGGTAAATAACTCTTTCAAGCTAAATATATTAATTTATCGTACCGCAATCGAGGTAACGTCCCACGCACCCATACAAAACCAAAAGAAACCATTACAGTTTTTAAATAAAATAATACCCCAAAAGGATTACTACCTAAAAAAAAAATTACAAATAAAGCCCTTATAAACAAAATACTAGCATACTCAGCTATAAAAATTAAAGCAAATCCTCCAGCTCTATACTCAGTATTAAACCCAGAAACCAACTCAGACTCACCCTCAGCAAAATCAAAAGGAGTACGATTAGTTTCAGCCAAACAAGACCTAAATCACACTATACCCAGAGGAAACGCAATAATAATAAACCAAAAATAATTTTGATACTTATTAAACAACTCCAAATTAAACCCACCAATCAATATCACAAAAGACAACAAAATTAAAGCTAAACTTACCTCATATGAAATAGTTTGGGCAACAGCACGCAACCTACCCAAAAGTGAATATTTACAATTTGAAGACCAACCAGCTACTATAGTCGAATAGACTCCTATACTTAAACAACATAAAAAAAACAAAATACTTAAATCAAAACTTATTAAACCAGTCTCATAAGGTACGACAACTCATACTAAAAGAGAAATAAATAAACTAAACACAGGACATAAATAATAAACCAAAAAATTTGATATAGTCGGAATTACCTGTTCTTTCGTGAAAAGCTTTACTGCATCAGAAAATGGTTGTAAAATACCAATATATCCTACTTTATTTGGACCTTTACGAATTTGGATGTAACCTAAAATCTTACGCTCCAATAACGTTACAAAAGCTACCCCAATCAACACACATACAATTAAAACCAAAAAGTTAACAATCTCAACAATTATTAAAGTCACAAAACAATTAGATTTCTAATCATTTAACTATTTATAGAATCTACTCTATTTAACAGGATCCTAAATCCAGTGCATATTATCTGCCAAAATAGTAAACCAATTTAAAAACAATTTTAGCTATTTAATCCTTTCGTACTAAAACAGCCATTTTATTATTAAAAGATAGAAACCGACCTGGCTCACGCCGGTCTGAACTCAAATCATGTAAAAATTTAAAGGTCGAACAGACCTTCTTATACAACTTCTGCAATTGTACAGATATTTTAATTCAACATCGAGGTCGCAAACTCTTTTCTCGATAAGAACTCTCAAAAAAAATAACGCTGTTATCCCTAAAGTAACTTAATCTTCTAATCTATAACTAGGATCCTTTATAACTTTCAATCATTTATTCTTGTTTAAATAATAAGCAGTTAATAATCATTTTACCTTTATCGCCCCAATATAATACTTATAAACTACCAAATCTTTATAATATAAAAATTTGACCAAATAGCATTTCCATATTAAGCTTTATAGGGTCTTATCGTCCCCTTAATTCATTTAAGCCTTTTCACTTAAAAGTTAAATTCACTTTATAGTCATAGAGACAGATTTTCCTTTGTCCAACCATTCATACAAGATTCCAATTAAAAAACTAACGATTATGCTACCTTTGCACGGTCAGAATACCGCGGCCCTTAAATTTTTATCAGTGGGCAGGCTAAACTCTTTATACCTACAAACAGACATGTTTTTGATAAACAGGCAAAGAAATTATTTGCCGAATTCCTTTATACTATCACTAATCACCTTAAAACTACATAATTATTTTAATGTTCTAAACTTCATAACAACTTCTACTAATAAAATCATTTTATTTCAACCTATACTATTTAAATTAATTTTTTAATATTCATTAAAAGTTATAATAAATATTCACACTTATACAATTTTAGTTAAAACACTTTACTAACATAGCTACTTTTAAGCCTAGTCTAACAATACTACTTATTTTATAACTTTTCACTACCCTTATTTATAAGAAGCTAATCCCTCCTACATTTAAATTTTATATCTTATCTTCTATAAAAATTAAATTAAATTTACTTTTAAAAAACCAGATATAATAAAACTCGATTGACATTTCATCTTTAATTTTACATTAAAAATTTATTTTCTACAAAAACTTCCTTATAAAATTAGCTGTATTTATTTCGAGATACCTAATACTTCCTAGCTTATATTGATCTTCTTTGATACACAAAATACAAAATTTTAACTCTACTATCTTTAACTTTATAAATATTACTTTCCTTCACAGTACTTCTAAGCTATAGTTTAAATCTTTTTTTCACTAAATATTACTTCAAAATTTATTCCCAAATTACTTTTCTTACTTATATTGTTAATTTCCCTTCTCAATCAAACAAGCTTTAAACTTCAAAGTAAATCGATTTGCACGATAATCCTTTTCAACGTAACTGAAATACTACACTAATTTAGCTATACTTTGATAATTCTAGGTACACTTTCCAATACACCTACTATGTTACGACTTATTTCACTTATAGATGAAAGCGACGGGCGATATGTACATGATTTAGAGCTTATATCCTGTAAGCTTATTAAACTTCCAATACAATCAAATCCTCCTTTATAATAACCTTCCATTATTAATCCATTATAAAACAATTTATTGTAATTCATTTCAACTTGCTTATTAGCTGCACCATGATCTAATTTCTATAATCATTTATATTTAGTAATTTTCATCCTTTAGGAATTACCTGATAATGATGGTATACAAACTGAAAACAAAAGCAAGTAAGATTCTCCGTGGTTTATCGATTAAGAAACAAATTCCTCTGAAAAGATTAAATCACCGCCAAATTTTTTAATTTTAAAGTAAATATCTTTTACTAATTTAATTTCATCAGGTTTCTTTTTAGAATAATAGGGTATCTAATCCTAGTTTATAACTAAATTTTACTAGCTTCAATTAAGATTTATCTCCTACACAATACATAAACAGCAACTTGATTTTACCCTTTACTACTAATAATCTCTCTTAAATCCAACCATTTAACTAATCCCTAATAACTTTTACTTAACCTTAAAGTATAACCGCGAATGCTGGCACAAATATTCATCAGATTTTTATATTATTACTAACTCATACTCTTGTATATTATTTTAATAATTTATGCTGAGACCATATAATTTTATGATTTACTTACTTATCACTTTAACTTAGTATAAAACTAAATTTTCTAGACACGCCATAACTTTCATACAATTTTAATAATAACGTAAAAAATTAAGCCAAAATCAAACACTTCAATAAAAACACTTGTTTTTTTTTTTTAAAAATTTAACTTTTATTTATCCTTTTATAAAATTAAGAAATATTGATGAAACATATTACATAACCAATAAATATATATATTCTACTTAGATATACAATACATATATTAACAATAAAGTATATAGAACCCGCTACTATATATCGAAAATGAACAATATACACCAAAAGAAAATTAGATAATATTCAAGTAAATATACCCTTGAAACATAACCGAATAGAAATTACTTAACAATATTTATTATATTCAAATCAAATATATCTGGAATTAAATGAATATAAAGAAAATCAGTAAAACCAAGAGTAATTTCATCTCATTGGATATCCTAGTTTTTCTCAAGAAACGGATATCCAAACCGTTGAAATTACTCTTGATAGAGAGGGAAGCGTGATATTATATACAAATATTTTGGTATAGAACTTCATTCAAAAATTAAACGTTCAATTTAGCTTATATAAAGAGTTAACTGCATATATTATATATATATATTATTTACTCTATAATTCTTATCTACTCATTTATCTTCATTTATTTTTCTTAAAACCACACCTCTTATCTTTTTAGATTTATAATTTCTATCTTGCTTTTTTATACCTTTAATATAGTGCCTGATTTAAAAGGGTAGCTTTGATAGAGCTAATTATGTAACTTATTTACCTATATTATACGTAATGGAATCGCACCATTCCTTAAAAGATCAAAACTTTTTATGCTCTTTACATCAACGAATAACTCTTTAATAAAAGATAAGCTAACATTCAAGCTAATGGGCTCATACCCCGTAAATGAAAGTATAAATCTTTCTCTTTTTAATGACATTTCCTATTTCTTATACTATCTTTTTCTTTACCCTTCTAATAGGATCCCTCATTTCTATTTCCTCCCCCTCTTGGTTTGGAGCTTGAATTGGTCTAGAATTAAATATAATATCATTTATTCCCTTAATTACACTAAAAATAAACTCCTATTTTTCAGAAGCAGCCTTAAAATATTTTCTTATTCAAGCTTTAGGATCAGCTTTACTAATTTCATCTGGCTTTCTTTCAACTTCCTTTTTATTTATCAGAACCGCATTTATCTTTTTAGCTATTTTATTAAAACTAGCTAGTGCTCCATTCCATTTTTGGTTTCCCCAAGTTATAGAAGGATTAGCATGACCACAAGCTTTTTTGCTTTCAACCATTCAAAAACTTGCTCCTATGGTTTTACTCTCTTATCTAATAATCAATGATATATTAATTAAAATGACTATCTTTTCAGCCATTTTATCAGCCATCGTCGGCGCATTAGGCGGTTTAAACTTACTTTACTTACGTAAAATCATCGCATTCTCCTCTATTAACCATTTATCATGAATATTAATCGCAGTCTCAGCTGGCGATATTTTTTGATTTTTATATTTTTCAATTTACTCCGCAATCCTCTTATCTATTACAACAACATTTCATAAACTTCAAACCTTTACTTTATCAAACCTAATACAATCTGATCAGAACAGTATTTTCCACGCTACTTTAATCTCTCTTAACCTCTTATCTCTTAGAGGACTTCCTCCTTTTACCGGATTTATCCCAAAATGAATCCTTATTCAAATCATAATTAACCTAAACCTATTTATCCCCCTTTTTTTTCTTCTTTTATCAGCTTTAATTACATTATATTTTTATCTCCGGATTGTAACACCGTTTATCTTACTTCTTAATCCAATTATAAACTTTAATATAAAATACCATTCCCCTTCCTCAATTTCTCCTCTTCTGCTTATTAAAACATCATTTAATTTTATCGGTATTCTTCTTCCAATCTACTTCATTTTAATTTAGGATTTTAAGTTATTGAAACTAAAAGCCTTCAAAGCTTTCAAAAAAAGTTCTAATCTTTTAAATCCTAACCCCAAACCCTAGTGATTTACACATCTTTAAACTTGCAATTTAATGTTATTTTTATACTATAGAGTCTAATAAAGGAGTTTAAACTCGTTTATAGATTTACAATCTACCGCCTCCAGCTCAGCCACTTTATT